ATCCACTTCATTAATTGATTCAGAAAATCTTTTACTCGAAGGTATCTGTGAATACTTTCAAAATTAAAACAAAGAAGTAATCACTCAATTTCCCCTTTTAGTATGACTCACAATTCTATAGTTCTATATATAGATTTATATCGATTAGGTATCATGCAAACCCTTTCTATACTAATAAAATAGAACCTTACTCTATTTAATCTAATAAAAATTTCCTTTTTTCTATTTTAGAAGTTCATTGAACTTGAAGAAGTTCTATTTGTATTTGTTCAATAAATTTACCTATATTTTTGTTTGTCCACTACTTAACATGATAAATCGAAAAAAGGTTATGATAAACCGAGAAAAAAATGGAAACTACGAATAGTCGTTTTTGACGAACAGGATCAAGAATCATTATTAATTCGACACAAGAAGGGGTTGGGGAAAATCCCTTTTCTTGTGTCAAGGACTAGGAGACGAACAACCCCCCCCCCCTAAAATAAAACCCTTTGTTCCTTTCATTTATACTTTGGTTTCTATTTTACGCTTATTTATCTTTTGTTTTGATTCTATTCGAATAGAAAACTACTGATTCATTCTATATCACTTCGATTTGGATTGAAAAAACAAAGAAGAGATAAGTAAAATAAAATAGTCTTCTTCACAATATACATATCATGACCGGTATAAGTAATTCCCGAAATCCGGTAGAAAAAAAAAGAAACAAACAAAATTTTTTTGATCATACACAATTACATAATATAATTATTACATAATATAATTGCCAACAAGAGTTTGTTTCTTTTTAGAGCTTGATGTTGAAAAATCCGCGGATCTAGAAATTCATTTCGGACAATTGAACCTTCTCAAACTGTTTCTTTTTAAGAACTAAAAAGATTTGTGCCAAAATAACAGATGCCAAGAAGAGCAAAAGGCCTTGGACACGTAATGGATCTTGAAGTACTACTTCCGCATCCCCCTGACCAAACCCACCCACATTAGGATTACTCGTTAATGGTTGATCAAGTTTGATGGATTCGCCCTCGGAAACAAGAAGTTCCGGCCCTGGAGGGATAATATCAACCACTTGACGCCCATCCGATGCCTCCACTATGGTTATTTCGTACCCCCCTTTCTCTTTTCGTATGATTTTGCTTACTATACCTGCTGCTGTAGCATTATAAACATTATTGTTACTCTTGCTCCCGTCGGGATAAATCTGACCCCTTCCTCTGTTCCCGCCTACATATATGGGATATTTTAAGAAGTGAACATCTTTCTTAGTAGCGGGGTCCGGGGAAAGAATAGGAAAGGTGATTTCACTATATTTCTGACCAGGAACAGGACCTATCACAAGAATATTTTTTTTAGTAGGGCGGTAACTTTGAAAAGCCAGATTTCCTATCTTTTCTTTAATCTCAGGCGAAATACGATCGGGGGGGGCTAGTTCAAACCCCTCGGGTAAAATAAGAACAGCCCCTACATTCAAAGCTCCTTTTTTACCATTAGCAAGAACTTGTTTCACTTGCAGATCATAGGGAATTCGAACAACTGCTTCAAATACAGTATCCGGAAGTACCGCTTGTGGAACCTCGATATCCACGGGTTTATTAGCTAAATGGCAATTGGCACATACAATACGGCCAGTTGCTTCTCGTGGATTTTCATAACCCTGCTGTGCAAAAATGGGATAGGCATTTGAAATGGGTGCCTGAGTTATTATATATATCATTATCATGAGCGATACGGAAATGGATCGAGTAATCTCTTTCTTTATCGACGAAAAGGTTTTTTTAGTTTGCATGGTCCAATCATTGATCCCGAAATTTTCTACAATAAAATTAGGTAGGTCGCTAGTAGAGTTCCCTATCTATAATTTTGCTATTTAATGAAATCATTTTTCTGAAATATTGGAGAAATCGCTTGGCTGGGTAGTAAGTACAATTTTGAATGTTTTGCTTATGTACAAAGTACCAAATATTCTAATTAGGTCGGTCGATCATTTTTCAGTCGTTCATTGAATGATAAATCACTACAAGTGAAGGAGATACACGATTTAAATAACGAAAGATCCAATATTTAAAAATTGTATCTAAAATGACTGGAAAAGTAGAAACAAGACCGGATATAATTTGATCATTATGAGCAAATCCAAAATCTTTGTAGACAGAGCCAATCATTAATTCCCAACCGTGGGGCGAATGGAATCCTATACATAAATCAGTTAATAAAAGAATAGAAAAAGCTTTTATTGTGTCGCTTAAGTTATATAGGAATTCTTGAACCCAAGAGTTAAGAATAACAAGTTCTTCATTACCTAAAATAGAATAACCACTTAGAATAACGAAACAGATTATATTTGTCGAGAAGTGTAAAATTGTATGGATACGATCCTCATTGTGCATCTTGATCAATTGGATCGTTTCTTTGTAGATTTCAACGCGAAGCTTTTGTAAATGCGTTTCCGGGTATTCCTTTATCATTTCCTCCAAACGAAGGAGTTCCTCTAAGTCTATGAATTTTTTTAGAATACTCTTTTCTTGAATATCATTCAAAAAAATTTCGGATTGCCTAATATTCCACCAATTAGTAATCCAAGATTCCAGACTTTTTTTAAATGAGAGAGAGATCCACCAAGGCAAAAATACTATAGATGCAAGATATAGAAGGGAAATGAATACTTTCTTTTTTGCCATTTTTTCGTCTGTGAATTTTTGAAGTTTTAATGAACTCACCCCATGCGTCGACTCTATATGATACTAATATTTCTATCAAGCATAAGTTATATTTCAAGTCATCTAGCCCATTAATCTATTTCAGAGTTTTTATTTGTGATGCAGTATAGCGGTTAGTCCTTGAATCTAGAAAGAATACAGAAATAGAATAAGAAAGAGCCCACTTCAAATTAATATTAGTCGGATTTCGAGACGAAAGAACTCCTGTTCTATTAAAAAAAATATCAAATATTTCGAAAAAAAAATTATGGACACAAAAATTTTCGTTTTAGGGGTGTTTCGTATACGTTTACTTTGGCTCGAATAAGCGTTCGGAAGAAACTTCCGTTAACTTATGGTATAGAAAAAAAAGAGGATTCTTTAGTTTTTTCCCTCTTGCAAAGTATTAATTCTTCAGTTTATTTTTTCAAAATACTTCAATTGGTACGCGCAAGAAATAGGCCAATTCAGCAGCTTTTTGCTCAATTTCTCGTGGAGTCAAATTCTCATCAGTACGCGTCAAGGGAATGGCCCCCTGGCCTCTGATTTCCATATAAAGGACCCGACGAGCAAAAAGACCCTCTTTATTTTCTATTCTGATGGACTGAATGTCTTTCATAAGGAATCGGAGGAATATGCGACGGTTTTTTCCAGGGAATCCCCAACGAAAAATACACACTATGCCCTCTTTTATATCGAATCGATCATAACCACTACCTACATTCCACGAAATTGTGCACCACAAGTAGGAACTAATAAAAAGACCCGCGATCCCATAGAAAGACATCACGATCCCTTGTGGAAAAAAATGGATTTGCTGAGAAGGAAATAAAGATATCAAATTCCTACCAAAATAACTGGAGGTTCCAACCAATACAAACCCTAATGAACCTAAAAAAAGAATAAGGGCCCAGCCGAAATTACTTATTTTTCGAGATCCCGCTATAAGTTCTATCCATATACGTTCTGATCGCCAACTCATATTCTCACTAGACCTAGTTGCATTTTATTGGAATTGGAAAAATAACAAAAATAAATTGGATTTTACTTTTTTTGTTTCCGAAGTAACTTTCATCAACCAGCACTACTATGATGTGAACCTTTAAGAATAATTCATCGAATTGCTTAGATCCAAACTAAAATAATAACATCTCTTTCATACGATTTCCTATAGCTATCCACATATATATAGATATAGATATATTGACTTTACGTTTCCGAAATTCTTCCCGATGCCGATCCATTTGAAAAATGAATTTACCCATATATCATGTTTACACATACATAAGAGCTTATGCTCGAAAGAAGCAACATGTTATACCATATTCTACTAAATAGATATGGGTGTTATGATCCAAATCAGTTTCAAAAAAAAAATGGATAAGATTTGTCCCTATAGTATCTAAAAAATCTTGTTTTTTTGAACATGAAGAGATAAAGAAACCATTGCAATTGCCGGAAATACTAAGCCTACTAAAGGCACAAAAATGGAGGGAAAGTTGTTGAGAGTTATCATTGAATGGGTACCTCGATTTAATATTTGTACCTGTTATTTTTATTTATTGTTTTATATTAATATTTTTATTTTAACCTTATATTGTTATAAAGATATCTTATAATTCATATATAATAATTATATTTATATAAATATTATATTATACTTATATTATACTAAGTATACCTAAGTGAGTATATACTTAAATAAGGAATATATAAGTATATGTTTTAATATAAGTATTTTTTTAATAAATATTTATTAAAAAATTCAATAAATGTGTAAATAAAAAATATGTAAATAAACGGACTTATTCACCTTTCTACATGTTTCTACACGAAATATATGTATGATAATCCACCTTTTTATTATTCATAATATTAGTTATTTTCTTGTTCTTGTCTTATAATTTAATAATTTTAATTTCAAAAAATTTATTCCGTTTTATTAATATTAAATAAATTATTAAATTAAGACTCTACTCTACGGCTCTACTTAATCTAAGTTTGATTCAAAGGAAAGAAAGCATGTAGCCGAAATAATTCACTCAGAACGCCCTTTAAAGGATTACGTGGTACGATTGGATCGAATAAGCCCTTATGGAATAAATATTCAGCCACTTGTGAATCCTCAGGTACTGTCTTATTCAATGTTTGTTCAATTACTCTTTTACCCGCAAATGCAATGTAAGCGTTGGGTTCGGCAATAATGATATCTCCCAACATACCAAAACTAGCCGTCACCCCACCTGTGGTAGGGGATGTAAGGATTGCGACATAAAATAACTTTTTATTTGATTGATAATCATA